ATTTCTTCTTCATATAGATAGATATAGGATCTATGGGGCAATTACTTAGAAGTACATTTTGTGCAACAGCCCTTCCTATCTGATAGAAAAGGATCCCATGATTCTGAACCGATCTTATCTGGGATCGAAAATGCCAAGTTTTTCTATGAAGAGCTGATCTAATTGTATTAGTTTCTATAATGGATTTCTTCTGTGTAATACTAATTGATAGGGCCTCATTGATAAGTGCTACAAGATCTCGTGCATTGGAACCCATGGTTATGGACCCGAATCCATTAGTATGGAACATCTTCTTTTCCAAGTGAAATCCCCTAGTATATGAAAGAATGAAAAAGTGCTTTCGTTGTTGTGGAAGAAGAAGCCTTCGTATCTTAATGCATGTATTTAATTTATTCGGAGCTATTAGAGCGGGATCCACTTTTTTGGGAATATGAGTCGAAGCAATAACAAGAATCTTTCCAGTGGAACATCTTTCACTGGAGAGATAGTTCTCTAATAGACCGAGGGATAAGTAATTCGACTCATTCACATGCAGATCATGAATGTTTGGAATCCATATTATGCAAGGAGACATTGCTTTTGCTAATTCGAATTGAAGGGTGATCTCAAATCGGTCTATTTTCGGCGTCATATACATAGTTATCACATTCGTCATAGTTAGCAGCTCCGTATCAATATCAAGGTCATCATCACTATCATCAATATCGTCACTATCATCAATATCGTCACTATCATCAATATCAATATCGTCACTATCATCAATATCGATATCATCAATAAGATAACCTTTAGGCTTGTCGTCCAGGAACTTGTTCGGAAATACCGTAATGAAAGGAACATAGGAGTTTGTCGCTAGGTATTTGACCAAACAGGATCGTCCAGTTCCTATAGAACCTATCACTAAAATACCTCTAGAAGGGGATAGGGCTAAGCGGAGCGAAAAGGGTTTTCCATGAGGAGATGGGGAATGAAAACTATTAGCCCCACACGAGGTTTGTGAATAAGTGATTGTCTGATAATGAGCAAGGAATATCCGTCTTTCTGCTAAACAGGATCTATTGAACTCATAATTCATTAGATCCTTTTGATGAATGTCAACTAAGTATCGTAAGGAAATTGATCCCGGTTGTTCAATCATTTGATAACCAGAGTCATTCTTTGATAAATGATCACTATGAGTCAGACTCAATAGAATTTGATCAATCCCTTTTTCTGTCGTTAAGGTGGAGAACTGAACCAAGAATTCTCTTTCTTCATCATCAATCGAATCACTGTTCGCGACCCAGAATTCGATTTTCTCATCAATCCAATCACCGTTCACGTTTTTTATTTTTCTTATCAATGAATAGATCTCTTTACTTGTACGACTTAGATGTCTCGTATTTCTCGAAAAAATGATTCGATTGATGGGATTTGGTATGATACTTACAAGATCGATGAGATTGATCTTCAAATATTTATTCTTAGAACGTATTGATTTGACCCCATAAGCGGGACCACCACCCAATAGCATGTTGCCACCAGAAGCAGAACCCCGTATTTCTTCCAGAGAATCTCCTAATTGTTCCAGAACAACTAGAAAGAGATTCTTTAACCAGAAAGAATTCAGTTCAGATGTAGGATACCTATCCAGAAGTTTTCGAAATTCCATCATGTATGATGGAATCATCAAAGATTTGATCTTTTCTAACTCTGTCTGTAACTCACTAGAGGCTCGGGAAACAAAGAGAAGATGTATACGAACGAGATATCCAGCAACAAGAAGAAGGAAAAAGATTGAATAGAGGAACTCCCGAGCATTTGTTGATCTCAGATGTGCCCATATCAATGGAACGGGTGACTCATTATTTCGATGAATCATTTCTTCGGGCAGAAGAAGATTCTGTAAACATTGACTCGAAATCTCACTTATCAGAGTCCATTGTGGAAGAATCTTCTGAGGAATTGGCCGTGATATATCTGATCCGTGCATCATATCATGAAAAATGGATACAAATTTTTGACTGCTACTTAGTATCGGCAATGGGTCTGAAAGAGTATCTAAAAGGGTGAAATTGAGATATTTGCACCCTGTCGAAGTAAGGAACCATGGCATATATGTTTGGAACAGATTCCATTTTGAGAGATTTGAAAAAGCACTATCTCGTTGAAAGGTTCTATACATCTGCCCTTTCTCAACGCATTTCTTTAGACAAAGACTCCGTTTTTTCCTCTTTCCGGATGGTAAATACTTCTCAGAACATGGAGTGTGAATCAAACCCATGTTTGAATTGAAACTGAGATACTGATGCAAGTTATTCCCTTCTGAATCAGATAGATTCATATCTGAAAGAGGCTGACAAGAAGTTCTTTCCAAATTGACTATTTGTTCCTCTGTTAGAGGTGTTGCAGAAATGTCTGCGATCGAGTAAATAGCTCTACGAACGAATGGATCGGATCGAATTTTAAAATGTAATTGTAATAAAGATTTGTACAATTTGTACAAGTTATACGTTTCATCACCACTTTGTGGGAAATCATTAGGTATGAAGATGTCAGATACCTGTGACTCCATTGGTGAAATAGTCTCTCTCTCCAAAAAAAGATATTTTTTTTTACCGACGCACAAAGAAAAGATTTTGTTGCGAATGGACAAGATATTGAGGAATTGTCCATATGTAAGATCATAATTATTGATACGGGTCTTTTCCACATCAAAAGGGAATCCTTTGTTACAATAGAACCAGAAGTGATGTGGATCATTCAAGAATCGAAGTCGATTTGCTTTATAAAAAGAAGATATCAATGAACTTCTATGAAATGGTTTCACGGGATTCAGCCAATTGTCTCGATCGTGGGATCTCATTGAGAAATAGGAATCCGTGTTATCAAAGGATTTCCTGCGATTCTTTCTAGTATGGAATGAGTCAATCATCCGCTTTGGTATCTTTTTGAAAAAAAATGGTAATATTGTTCCTCCATTGATCAAGAATTTCGGTCTTTGGGAAGTATCATGATCATCCAATAAGAAGGGTTTCAATTTCTTCAAATGAACGATTTGAACACCTATGGATTCTAACAACTGATTGCAGAGTTGATCATTCGGACCTTTCAATTCATAGATGTGGATCTCGGACCTATGAATGGGGATATTCCCGATACTCACAAAGAAAAAGGGAAGTAACTTGGACAAAAAGGGAAGTGACTTGGACAAAAAGAGAAGTGACTTGGACAAAAAGAAACGAAGTGTCTTAGACAAATCTTCTTTGTCGATAGCCTCGGACCAATCAATCGAATATTGATTAATACGTAATCGATCGAACACTACTTGAAAAGGATTCTTCTGTTCAGAAACGAAATGTTCCTGGAAATTCTTGCTCCCATTGGACCATTTGTATCTATATGCATCAGGATCCCGATTCATGGATCTCTCAGTTCGAGAAATAAGAGGATCAAACCATTTCTTCTGACTCTTTTTCAAATTTGATAAATGTTGGTTGATCGTATATTTCATTATAGTTATATGATTCAGAGTATCATTTCCTATTTGATCCCTTTGAATTCCATATTCGAAGTTACGATCGGATCTATTCATTAAAAAGAATCGATTCGATACATTTCTTATGTACCCATAGGTGCTATATTGGATTTGAATCAGATTTCGGATCAATCTATATCGATTGACTGCCTCCATTATGTTGTTGCTAGCAAATACCGCTGTTTTGGGATCTTCCAAATCATTCCCGCAGTAGATCCGGACCGATTTTTTTCTGATCCTTCGAGAAAAAGATTCATTCTCCTCATAAAAAAGAGGAGGTAGAACCAATAAGGATTTCTTTTTCGATTCATCTCTGGAGTTGAATACCTCATTCAATAATTTTTTTTGATCCAACCCGTAGGAATCAATAGAAAAGGCAAATCCCCTATGATACACCAGATCCGGCTCGGTTATTGATAGAGTGAATAGATCCGCCATTTCTGGGAATCTCTCTTCTGATTCAAAAAAATCGTGGCGTAACGCGTATCCCCCTTTGTTTCGGTCATGGAATAGATGAAAGAAATCAAAAAATGGATTTTTGTTCAAGAATGAAATCTTATTGGAACTGTCCATATCCGGTTCATCCTTTGGAACCAGATCCGGGATGTGATATGGTTCCGAAGGATGAATTGAGACGGTATTTTGTAAATACGTAATTATCTTGAATATATCAACCATTTCTTTATTTTCCGCTCGCCTGGAAGGGACAAAAGAAACATCTTGTTTTTTCTTCAACAATTTCTGATCTCTAATGGACCTCTCAGTAGGATTCGAACCCAGATGAAGTTCTGACCATCTGTCAGAGAAAAAAGAACGAATTGATCTTGTAGGATTCCCAAGAAATCGAAGAATTTCTTCCGGAAGCAGATGATTATTCATCCGCTTCTCAGGTTCCGTGAATAGCCAGGACATGGAGGAAGATCCAAAAAGGCATTTCGGGAATCGATCTGATTCTATCTCTGTTCGTTCCATTTGAAGAAAGGAAGGATCCCAAAGAATCGATCTCTCTTTTAGTTGCTGAATCTCTGTTTGATCGATCAATGTGTGATATTCTGAATCCTCATTTCTAACGGAATCGAAATGATCTCTGGATTGATCAGAAGAAGATCCTTTCCATTGGCTAGAATCCGTTACTTGAACGAAACTTGTGGAATCATATTGAATATTTGACAATACATTCCGTACCTTGCTAAAAAACCGATCCTTGTTTACCAACCACACATTGTCTAACCAAATCCAATTCTCTCTCGAGACGTTCCTCAAAAAATCCGATTCGTGCTGATTCTTCCCCCAACTAACGAAGAGATCTTGGCGGAATTGCCACATATGAAATTGAGCACAATTTTGCAAAGAAATACCCCACTTGTTTCTCGAGAAGAGATGGGAAACATGCTCAATATCATTGGATTGCATAGTTGCCCCAGCTCCTTGTTGTTTGAAGAAACTCTCCCCCTCAATTGGTCTTTTTTCACGAAAAGCAGAC